ACACGCATTATTTTAATAGTGTAAATAAGCACATGTTTTCGCCCCAATTAAGCTTCTAGAGGTTGTCCTGTTTCCGGGGGGTTTTCAGGAATGTTAGTGATCCCAGGAGTTTAGGGGGGTAGGGGGGGTTTAACGCGAGGAAACCAGGGGCGATCTTAGGAACGTTTCGAGTAATAAATCACTCTTTATGCTCTTGAGATACAGATATGTTATACTTTTTAGAATATCTGTTCAACACTCAAAATATATATTGCAGGGGCGAGCTAAATGTTCATACCTTGTCTGTTATTACCGTATGCGCTCTGTAATGTCAAGTGAAAGGAAAAAAAAAAAGAGAACCCCTTGCTCGCTGGAGAGAACGCCCGGCATGCTGGGTCATCTCGGGGATGGACTCCAACATTAACTTATGCAAGCGTCGATGAAAGTGGGAGGAATAATATCAATCAATGGCCCTGAAATAGGAACCAAATGCCAGGAATAGTGCACTCTGTGAAACCCCCACGAATACTTGTCCCTCACCTTCAATAACCGTTGGCATTAAGAAATCAACTGATGGTCGGTTCTTACTGTATCGTATACTGATATCTGACGGGTTGTGGAAAAACGTATAACTTAACTAATGAGTAATTGAGTTCGGTCTTAAATCTCGCCTATCCTTGAATTAGTTAAATGTTATATAAAACTCTACATGCTTTATGTTTATCTTCGTATTATGCTGATATATGAATGGGTAATACCTAGATGTGTTGATTATACATATATGTCCTTGTTTAGTATTGATTTGGTTCATATAAATTCGTGTTGATTATACATATATGTATTTGACATAAGTCATATACTGATATTAGTACATACGCCAAGGAATAGTTTAATTTAGAATCCTAGCTTTGGGAGCTAGGGGTAGGAGTTAAAATCTCCTTTCTTTGAGCAGTAGGGAGGAATTTAACCTCCGGCGTCCGGTTTACAAGACCGGCGCTCTGGCGCTGAGCTACTAGTGCAAGCTTGTTCTAAAGCTTTGTTTTCTATTCAGCCGGCTAGTGGGAATAAAGCTAAGAAAATAAAGAAGTATAGGAGAGATGCAATCTGGCCAATGATAATAAAGGGGTGTTCGACGGGCATTCCTCCAATTCATGTGAGAATGGCGACGTCTGCGATGAGGGTTCAAAATAGGAATTGAGTTACGGGGCGAAAGGTTAGGCCTTGTTGTTTTGATGTGTGGAGGATGGGCACTACTATGAGTACGAGGATGGATGCCAGAAGGGCTAGAACGCCTCCAAGCTTGTTGGGGATAGAGCGAAGGATGGCGTAGGCAAACAAGAAGTATCACTCAGGTTTGATGTGAGGAGGGGTTACCAGCGGATTAGCAGGGGTAAAATTGTCTGGGTCTCCTAAAAGGTTGGGGGAGAACAGTGCGAGGGCTGTGAGGGCAATTAAGAATACTGCAAAGCCTAGTAGGTCTTTGTAAGAAAAGTAAGGGTGAAAAGAGACTTTGTCTGCATCTGAGTTTAAGCCAAGGGGGTTGTTTGAGCCAGTTTCATGAAGAAAGAGTAGATGAATGAGGGTTGCACCTGCGATTACGAAGGGGAAGAGGAAGTGGAAGGCAAAGAATCGTGTGAGTGTGGCGTTGTCTACTGAGAAGCCTCCTCAAATTCATTGGACAAGGGCGTTGCCAATGTAAGGAACTGCAGAAAGAAGGTTAGTGATGACAGTGGCCCCTCAGAATGACATCTGTCCTCAGGGGAGTACGTACCCTACAAAAGCGGTTATTATTACAAGGAGTAGGAGGACGACTCCGATGTTTCAAGTCTCTTTATAGAGGTAGGAGCCGTAATAAAGTCCTCGTCCGATGTGCATATAGATGCAAATGAAGAAGAAAGAGGCACCGTTGGCGTGGAGGTTACGGATGAGTCATCCGTAGTTAACATCTCGACAAATATGGCCGACTGATGAAAAGGCTGTTGCGATGTCAGAGGTATAGTGTATGGCTAGGAAAAGCCCGGTTAGGATTTGGATAATTAAACAAAGACCTAGGAGGGAACCAAAGTTTCATCATACCGAAATATTTGAGGGGGCTGGGAGGTCAACTAGTGCACTGTTTGCGATTTTTAGTAGGGGGTGGGTTTTTCGTAGGCTGGCCATTAAGGTTCTTGTAGTTGAATAACAACGGTGGTTTTTCAAGCCATTAGTCTTGGTTAAATTCCTGGCAGGAATTATGACCTATATTATGTCTTTGTTCTTATTGGGGTTGGTGTTAGGTTTAGTAGCAGTGGCTTCTAATCCTTCTCCTTATTTTGCTGCTTTAGGGTTGGTGGTTGTAGCAGGGATGGGGTGTGGGGTTTTAGTTGGACATGGTGGATCTTTCTTGTCTTTAGTTTTATTTTTAATTTATTTGGGAGGAATATTAGTAGTGTTTGCGTATTCATCAGCTTTGGCTGCTGAGCCCTTTCCAGAGAGTTGAGGTAGTCGTCCTGTTTTATTGTATATGTTAATATATGTTGTAGGGGTGGTGATGGTTTCAAGTGTTGTTTGAGGCGGGTGGCATGAAGTTTCTTGGGTTCCAGCGGATGAGTTGGGAGACTTTTCTGTGTTTCGGGGAGATATTGGTGGGGTGGCTCTTATGTATTCGTCGGGAGGAGGTATGCTTGTGTTAAGTGCTTGGGTGCTTTTGCTTACTTTGTTTGTGGTGTTGGAGTTAACCCGGGGATTAAATCGTGGGACCCTTCGGGCTGTTTAGTATATGGTGATAAGGGTGGTTAGGGTAATGGTAAGGAGGAATAAGGTGAGGTAAGTTTTGATAAGTCCTTGTTGGGTGTTGCTAGTTGTGGTGATTAGAGGGAGGTTGGCGTTGGCGATGGCTTTTGGGCCTGTTTTTTCAAGTCATGTTTGGTCCACTGTTTGGCTAGCAATAGTTTGTCCTATGATTAGGCTAATTTTAGGGGTAAGGCGGTGTATAACTGTTGGGAAAAAGCCCAGCATGTTAGAGAAGTGATGTGTGGTCAAGTTTGGGGTGGTTTGATATTGTTTGCTTGTGAGAGATGCTAATTCTAGGGCTAGGATAAGACCTGTAATTGTAACAAGGAGTGCGGCTAGTTTAGTTAGGGGAGGTATAGTCATAATTTGGGTTTTTAAAGGGGTGATGTTTGATGTGATTAGGAGTCCAGCAATAATGCTTCCTCAGGCTAAACGTTTGATGGGGTTAATTACGGAGGGGTTGTTTTCATTAATAGGGGAGAGGGGGTTAAATCGTGGGTGGCCTATCGAAACGAAGTATACTACACGTAGGCTGTAGATAGCAGTGAAAGAGGTGGCCAGGAGGGTGAGAGTGAGGGCTCAGGCGTTTAGGTGGGATGTGTTTAGGGCTTCAATGATGGCGTCTTTTGAGAAGAATCCAGCTAAGAATGGGGTGCCGGTGAGGGCTAGGCTTCCAATTGTTAAGCAAGAGGAGGTAAAAGGGGTAAGGTGGTGTATGCCTCCCATTTTACGAATGTCTTGTTCATCGTTCAGGCTGTGGATAACGGAGCCTGAACAGAGGAAAAGTATTGCTTTGAAGAAAGCGTGGGTGCAGATATGTAGGAAAGCGAGTTGTGGTTGATTAAGTCCAATAGTAACCATTATTAGTCCTAGTTGGCTTGAGGTGGAGAAGGCAACAATTTTTTTAATGTCGTTTTGTGTAAGTGCGCAGGTGGCTGTAAAAAGGGTTGTTAGAGCACCTAGACATAGGCAGGTGGTTAAAGCAGTTTGGTTGTTTTCTAACAAAGGGCTCATTCGTACTAGGAGAAAAATACCAGCTACAACTATGGTGCTGGAGTGTAGTAGGGCAGACACCGGCGTGGGACCCTCTATGGCAGAGGGGAGCCAAGGATGAAGGCCAAATTGGGCTGATTTACCGGTGGCGGCGAGGATTAGGCCCAAGAGGGGAAATGTAAGATCGAAGTCTTTAGAGGTGATGAAAATTTGTTGTATTTCCCAGGAGTTAAGGTTAATGGCTATTCAGGCCATGGCAAAAATTAGTCCGATGTCTCCTACGCGGTTGTATACTACAGCTTGAAGGGCAGCGGTATTAGCGTCGGCTCGGCCGTGTCATCAGCCAATGAGAAGGAAGGACATGATACCCACCCCTTCTCAGCCAATAAATAGCTGAAACATGTTGTTTGCTGTGACAAGGATAATTATGGCGATGAGAAAGATTAGAAGGTATTTAAAAAAACGGTTTATGTTGGGGTCTGCATGCATGTATCAAGATGCGAATTCTAGGATAGACCAGGTGACATAAAGGGCAATAGGGGTAAAGATGATAGAGTAGTGGTCAAATTTAAAGCTAATGTTGATGTCAAAACAGGTGGTATTTATTCAAGTTCAAGAGGTCACGATTGTTTCGGCACCCTCGTTGAAAAAGAGGAAGAGGGGCAGGAGGCTAACGAAAAACCCAAGCTTTACTGCTGTTTTAACATGAGATGTGGCTCAGTGTGGGGTCTTGGTTTGAGGGGTTAATGTTGAAAGTACGGGGTAGACTAATAGTGTAAAAATAATAATTAGACTTGAAGTTATTATTAGTGAAGTAGGATGCATAGCTGCTACTTGGATTTGCACCAAGAGTTTTTGGTTCCTAAGACCAATGGATGAGCTGTTATCCTTTAGGAGCACTTCGAGTGAGCCCTGGGGTCCAACCAGGGTTGCGGAGATTAGCAGTCTTCGTTGCTGGCGAGCCTCTCTCGGTGGATAAGGGGATTTTAACCCTTGTCTTTAGAATCACAATCTAATGTTTTGGTTAAACTATATCTACAGGAGTCTCATCCTCAAATTAACTCAGGTTGAAGGATAAGTAAAATTAGGGGGAGGAGGTGTAGGGCTAAGAGCAGATGTTCTCGTGTGTGGGATGGGTCTAGGGCAATAATGTGAGCTGGAAGAGGTCCCCGCTGTGATATGAGGAATATATAGAGGGAGTAGCTTGCTGTGATTAGTGTGCCTGCCCCGGTTAAGAGGATAGTTCATCAAGACCAGCTGAAGAGAGACGTGATAATTATTAGTTCTCCTATTAGGTTTGGAAGGGGAGGAAGAGCTAGGTTGGCCAGGCTAGCAATGAATCATCAGGCTGTTATAAGAGGTAGGACCATCTGGAGTCCTCGGGCTAGTAGTATTGTTCGGCTATGTGTTCGTTCATAGCTTGTATTGGCAAGACAAAAGAGTGCGGAGGACGTTAGTCCATGGGCAATTATGAGGATAAGAGCTCCGGAGAATCCTCAAGGGGTTTGAATTAGGATGCCTCCTACAACCAAGCCCATGTGGCTAACAGAGGAGTAGGCAATAAGGGACTTTAGGTCTGTTTGACGGAGACAGATTGATCCGGTTATAATTACACCTCATAAAGCGAACACGATAAAAGGGTAGCTGAGTTCTTTGGTAAGAGGTTCAAGTATTACCACGATTCGTATTATTCCGTAACCTCCGAGTTTTAGGAGTACAGCAGCCAGGATTATTGAGCCTGCAATGGGAGCTTCAACATGTGCTTTTGGTAATCAAAGATGTATTCCATAGAGTGGTATTTTTACAAGGAATGCAAGAAGGCAGCCGGCTCATCACAATTTGTGGGCATAAGAGGAAAGTTCTACTGGGTGGGGGTATTGTATTGTTAGAAGTGAAAGGGTGCCAGTGCTGTTTTGGAGAAGGAGGAGGGCTACAAGAAGTGGCAGGGACCCGGCGAGGGTATAAAAGAGAAAATAAATGCCTGCATTTAGGCGTTCGGTTTGGTTTCCTCAGCGGGTAATTAGGATAAGGGTTGGGATGAGGGTGGCTTCAAACATTACATAAAATATAATCACTTCGGTGGCTCCGAAAGCCAGGATGAGAAAGATTTGAAGGGATGTTAAAAGAGTGAGGTATATTCGTTGTCGATTAAGAGGTTCAGATGCTGTGTGGCTTTGGCTTGCTAGAATTATAAGGGGAAGTAACCAGCAAGTAAGGATTAGAAGCGGGGTGGAGAGAGAGTCCGTGGCTATGTAAGAGTTGAGGTTAGATCAGCCGGTATCTGCCATATTTAAAAGTCAAAAGAAGCTGGCCAAAGCAATTAGTAGGCTGTGCATAAGTGTAGTGGGTCAAAGTCATTTGTGATGAGTTATTCAAGTGGTGGGGATAAGCATTAAGGTAGGGATTAAAATTTTTAGCATTGGAGGAGGTTAAGACTTTGAAGTCGATCGGTACCATGCGTGCGGGCAGTGGCTACCAGTAGGGCTAGGCCCGCGCTTGCTTCACAAGCTGAAAATGCTAGTAGTAGCATTGGGGCTGTGGAGAAGTTTGTGGTGCCTAGTTGCAAGGTCCATAGGGAGAGGGCAATAAATAGAGATAGCATCATACCTTCTAAGCATAGAAGGGCTGAGAGCAGGTGGGTTCGGTGGAAGGCTAAGCCAGTAAGGCCTAATAAGAAAGCTGATGAGAAGGCAAAGTGAACAGGGGTCATTAGGCAATTATGGACTTTAACCACAAGTTTTTGAGCCGAAATCAAAGGTTTTTCTTAAACTAACTGCCTATTCGGCTCATTCCAAGCCGCCTTGTAGTCATTCGTAAATTAGGCCTAGGGTGAGGAGTGTAAGAACGGCTGTGGCCCACATAAATGTGATTAAAGGTGTTGTTAGTTGATCTCCCCAAGGTAGTGGGAGAAGGAGGGCAATTTCTAGGTCGAAGAGCAAAAAGAGGATAGCAATTAAAAAGAATCGGAGGGAAAAAGGTAGACGAGCGGAGCCCACGGGGTCAAACCCGCATTCATAGGGAGAGAGCTTTTCGTGGTCGGGGGTCATTTGAGGGAGTCAGAAGGAGACAAGGGCTAGGACAATTGAAAGAAGGGTGGTAATAGTAATTACAGTTATAACTAGATTCATTATTTTTCCTTGGGCTTTAACCAAGACCGGGTGATTGGAAGTCACTTATACTGACATTTAGTACTAGAAAAATTAAGATCCTCATCAGTAGATTGAGATATAGAGGAATAGTCATACAACATCTACGAAATGTCAATATCAGGCGGCTGCTTCAAATCCGAAGTGGTGTTCAGATGTGAAGTGGTGTAAAATCTGTCGGATTAAGCAGATGGCTAAAAATGTGGAGCCAATGATAACGTGAAGTCCGTGGAATCCGGTGGCTACAAAGAAGGTAGAACCATATACGCCATCTGCGATTGTAAAGGGGGCTTCGTAGTACTCTAAGCCTTGAAGGAATGTAAAGTAAAATCCAAGGAGAATGGTTAATGCAAGGGATTGGATTGCTTGTTTTCGTTCACCTTCTATGATGCTATGGTGGGCTCATGTGACTGTAACCCCGGAGGCAAGAAGAACAGCTGTATTAAGTAGGGGGACTTCAAAGGGGTCAAGAGTTGTAATGCCCGTAGGAGGTCAGCAGCCTCCTAGTTCGGGGGTGGGTGCGAGGCTTGCATGGTAGAAGGCTCAAAAGAAGCCTAAGAAGAAGAATACTTCTGAGGTAATAAAAAGGATTATGCCGTAGCGGAGGCCCTTTTGGACAGGGGGTGTGTGGTGGCCTTGGAAGGTGCCTTCTCGTACGATATCTCGTCATCATTGGAACATAGTAAGGAGAAGAAGGGCTATTCCAAGGGTTATGAGGGTTGTAGATTGAAAGTGGAATCAGGTTGCTAAGCCTGATGTTATGAGTAGGGCAGCAATTGCTCCTGTTAGAGGTCAAGGGCTGGGGTCAACTATGTGGTATGCGTGTGCTTGATGGGCCATTAGACGTTTTCTTGAAGGTAAAGGGTTAAGAGAAGAACAAATACGTAGGCTTGGATTATGGCAACAGCAACTTCAAGTAGGGTTAGGAGTACTAGTACTGTGGAGGTTAGGAGGGCTACAGTGGGTATAGAGGACATAAGGACAAAGGCGGCGGTTGAAATAAGTTGAATTAAAAGATGACCAGCGGTAAGGTTTGCGGTAAGTCGTACACCTAGTGCAAGGGGGCGGATAAATAGACTAATTGTTTCGATAACGATTAGTACTGGAATTAGGGGTCCTGGGGTGCCTTCTGGTAGGAGGTGTCCTAGGGCATGTGTTGGTTGGTTTCGCATTCCAATAATAACTGTGGCTAGTCAAAGGGGTGTTGCAAGGCCTAGGTTTAAGGAAAGTTGTGTAGTAGGGGTAAAAGTGTATGGAAGTAGGCCTAACATGTTTATGGTGATAAGAAAAATCATGAGAGAGGTTAGGAGGGCTGCTCATTTGTGACCACCTAGACTTAAGGGGAGAAGAAGCTGTTGGGTGAAGCGGTTAATAAATCAGCCTTGAAGGGCTAAAAAGCGGCTATTTAACCATCGGGTTGTAGGGGTGGGGTACATAATTCAAGGCAGGGTGATTGCGAGGGCGATTAGAGGGATTCCTAGGAGTGTGGGGCTCATAAATTGATCGAAGAGGCTTACTGTCATGGTCAGGTTCAGGGTTCTGTTTTGGGTTTTTCGGCGCTTTGGAGCGTAGGTTCGTTTGGGAAGGTGTGGGCTATTACTTTTGGGGGAATAATGGTGAGGAAGATAAATCACGAGAAGACTAGGATAGCAAATCAAGGTGTGGGGTTGAGTTGAGGCATGTCGCTAGGGGTGGTTAGGAGTCACCAATCTTTAGCTTAAAAGGCTAACGCTGTTCCCTGTTTAGCTTCTTAGCGAGGCGTCTTCAAGTATTCGTGATGATCAGTTTTCAAAATGTTCTAGCGGGACTGCTTCTACTACGATGGGTATAAAGCTGTGGTTGGCCCCGCAGATTTCGGAGCACTGCCCGTAGAAGATGCCGGGGCGGGATGCAATGAAAGCTGTTTGGTTAAGTCGTCCTGGAACTGCGTCCATTTTGATACCGAGGGCTGGTACTGCTCAGGAGTGAAGGACGTCATCAGCGGAGACTAGTACTCGAATAGGGGATTCTACCGGGATCACTATACGGTGGTCTGCCTCTAAGAGCCGGAATTGGCCGGGGGTTAGGTCTTGAGTAGGAATTATATAAGCGTCGAACCCAAGGTCTTCGTAGTCTGTGTATTCGTAGCTTCAGTATCATTGATGGCCGACGGCTTTAATTGTGAGAAGGGGGCTGTTGATCTCGTCTATAAGATAAAGAATGCGTAGGGAGGGAAGAGCGATGAGAATGAGGATAATGGCTGGGAGAACGGTTCAGATAATCTCAATTTCTTGGGAGTCTAAGATGTATTTGTTGGTTAGTTTTGTGGAGACTATTGCCACAATAATGTAAAGGACTAGAGTGCTAATTAGAAAGACGATTATTAAGGCGTGATCATGAAAATGAAGAAGTTCTTCTATAACAGGTGAAGCTGCATCTTGAAATCCTAATTGAGAGGGATGGGCCATTGGGGGGGGGGGGGGGGGGGGGGGGGGGGGAAGANGGGGGGGGGGGGGGGGTTAAGACACGCAGGACTTTAACCTACAATTCTGCCTTGACAAGGCGGTGTAATGTACCGTTTTACTAGCGTCTTATAAAGAAAGTGACAGAGCGGTTATGTGGTTGGCTTGAAACCAGCATATGGGGGTTCAACTCCTCCCTTTCTCGTTAGTTTGATTGAACTAGAACAAATGCAGGCTCCTCGAATGTGTGGTAAGGGGGAGGGCAGCCGTGTAGTCACTCTACATTGGTTGTTGTAAGTTCTACGGCCAGGACTTCACGTTTGGCAGCGAAAGCTTCTCAGATAATAAATAGGAACATAATTACTGCCACAAGGGAGATTAGTGAGCCAATTGAAGATACAGTGTTTCATAGAGTGTAGGCATCTGGGTAGTCTGAGTATCGTCGGGGTATTCCGGCTAAGCCTAGGAAATGTTGTGGGAAGAAGGTGAGGTTAACCCCAAGGAATATTACCCCGAAGTGGATTTTTGTTCAGGTGCTGTGAAGGGTGTACCCTGAAAAAAGTGGGAATCAGTGAACGAAGCCTGCGACGATAGCAAAGACGGCACCCATAGATAGGACGTAATGGAAGTGAGCAACCACGTAGTAGGTGTCGTGTAGTACAATGTCTAGGGAGGAGTTGGCAAGGACGATGCCGGTCAACCCTCCAACTGTAAAGAGGAAGATGAAGCCGAGAGCTCATAAAAGAGGGGTTTCTCATTTAATAGAGCCTCCGTGAAGAGTAGCAAGTCAACTGAACACTTTAACGCCCGTTGGGATGGCAATAATTATTGTAGCAGATGTAAAGTAAGCACGGGTGTCTACATCTATTCCGACTGTAAATATGTGATGAGCCCATACGATAAAGCCTAGAAGGCCAATAGCCATTATGGCCCATACCATGCCCATATATCCAAAAGGTTCTTTTTTACCAGAGTAGTAGGCAACAATGTGAGATACCATACCGAACCCGGGTAAAATAAGAATATAAACTTCAGGGTGACCAAAGAATCAAAAGAGGTGTTGGTAGAGGATCGGGTCTCCTCCTCCGGCAGGGTCAAAGAAGGTGGTGTTAAGGTTTCGGTCTGTTAGGAGCATTGTGATGCCGGCGGCGAGTACGGGGAGAGAAAGAAGCAGTAGAACAGCAGTAATCAGAACAGATCACACGAATAGAGGGGTCTGGTATTGAGAAATGGCAGGGGGTTTTATATTAATGATAGTTGTGATAAAGTTGATTGCCCCAAGGATAGAGGAAATACCTGCTAGGTGAAGGGAGAAGATTGTCAGGTCAACAGAGGCCCCTGCGTGGGCGAGGTTTCCGGCGAGGGGTGGGTAAACTGTTCATCCGGTTCCGGCCCCCGCTTCAACCCCTGAAGAGGCTAGGAGGAGGAGAAAAGATGGGGGAAGAAGTCAAAAGCTCATATTGTTCATTCGAGGAAAGGCCATATCAGGGGCGCCGATCATTAGGGGGACGAGTCAGTTCCCGAAACCCCCAATTATAATTGGTATTACTATAAAGAAAATTATTACGAAAGCATGGGCTGTAACAATCACGTTATAAATTTGGTCGTCCCCCAAAAGGGCGCCGGGTTGGCTTAGTTCTGCTCGGATTAGGAGGCTTAAGGCTGTGCCTACTATTCCGGCTCAAGCACCAAATACTAGATATAGGGTGCCAATGTCTTTGTGATTAGTCGAAAAGAATCATCGTGTGATGGCCACAGGTAGGATGGCTGAGGTTTAAGCGGTGGATTGTAGTCCCATAGACAGAGGTTTGAATCCTCTTCTTACCAAGCCCCAAGGTGTTCAACACATAAGATTGCAAATCTTAAGAGGCAGACTAACACCTGCTGGGGCTTTCCCTCGCCTCTACTCGTACGACAGGCGAGGGAAAGGTAGGTGGATGCCCGCTGGTTTGAGCGCTTAGCTGTTAACTAAGAGTTTGTAGGATCGAGGCCTACCCATCTAGAAAGGCTTTAGCTTAATTAAAGTGTCTGCTTTGCATGCAGGAGATGTGGGGTAATATCTCGCAAGTCTTAACAGGGACTGGGGGATTTTCACCCCCACTGGGGGCTTTGAAGGCCCCTGGTCTTTAATTAGCCTAAGTCTCTAAAGGGTTAGGAGTGCTGTTGCAGTGGGGGTGAGGGGGAGCAATAGCAAGGTTGCTGTGGTTGAAATAGCAAGGGGGAGGGTGATTTGTTGTGATGGTAAGCGCCAGGGGGTTGTACCAGTTGTGTTGTTGGGGGATATAGTTAGGGTTATGGCATATGACAGGCGTAGATAGAAGTACAGACTAATAAGGGCAGTGAGTGCGGCAAGGGTGGCGGTAGCGGCGAGGTCTTGCTTGGCTAGCTCTTGTAAAATTAATCATTTTGGTATAAACCCTGTAAGTGGGGGAAGGCCGCCCAGAGATAAGAGGATCAGGGGAGCCAGAGATGTGAGGGCTGGGGCTTTTGCTCAGGAGGTGGCTAGGGCATTAATGGTTGTGGAGCTGTTAAGTTTAAATATAAGAAATATTGATAATGTTATGACGAGGTATGTAAGAAGAGTGAGGAGTGTTAGAGAGGGGGAGAATTGGATAATTAAAATTATTCACCCAAGGTGTGCAATTGATGAGTAAGCAAGAATTTTGCGTAGTTGTGTTTGATTTAATCCTCCCCAGCCTCCGATAAGGGTGGATGCAAGTCCTAGTGCAATTAGGAGTGTTGAGTTAGCAGGTTGAATTTGTAGGAGGAGAGCGAAAGGTGCTAGTTTTTGTCAAGTAGACAAGATAAGTCCGGTGTTAAGGTCCAACCCTTGTAGAACCTCAGGTAGTCAGGAGTGTAGGGGGGCGAGTCCTACCTTTAGGGCTAGGGCAAGGGTGATCAGTGTGACGGGTAAGGGGTGTGATATCTGTTGAATGTCTCATTGTCCTGTTAGTCAGGCGTTGGTGGTACTTGCAAAGAGTAGTATTGCGGCTCCAGTTGCTTGTGTCAAGAAGTATTTGGTTGTAGCTTCTACGGCTCGGGGGTGGTGGTGTTGTGCTATAAGTGGAATAATGGCTAGTGTATTCATTTCGAGACCTATCCAGGCGAGCAGTCAGTGGGAGCTAGCGAAAGTAATGGTGGTTCCTAGGCCCAACCCAAAGAGAAGGGTAGATAAGATGTAGGGGTTCATTAGCAAAGGAAGGAGTTTAACCAACATATTTGGGGTATGGGCCCAAGAGCTTAATTTAGCTGACCTTGCTAGGAAGTGGTGTAGTGGAAGCACTAAGAGTTTTGATCTCTTAAGGTAGGGTTCGAACCCCTTCTTTCTAAGGAGTTGGGGGGGTTTTAACCCCCATGATTCACTCTATCAAAGTGGTCCTTTTTTCAGGCACAGCTCCTAGGTTATAGCTGCGGAGGTAGTCCGGCAAAGGCGATAGGGAGGGCCAGGTGTCAGATAACCAGGGCAAGGGTGAGGGGCAGGAAGTTTTTTCAGATGAGATGTATAAGTTGATCGTATCGAAATCGTGGGTATGAGGCTCGTACTCAAAGGAACAGTACTGAGAGAAGGGCTGCTTTGGTTATTAGGTTAATGGCTGTGAGTTCGGGGATTGAAGGGATATGGGAGGCTCCTAAGAAGAGGGTGGCTGAGAGTGTGTTTATTAATAGGATGTTGGCGTATTCTGCCAGAAAAAAGAGGGCAAAAGGTCCACCTGCATATTCTACATTGAAGCCGGAGACTAATTCAGATTCTCCCTCTGTCAGGTCGAACGGGGCGCGGTTTGTTTCAGCGAGGGTGGAGATATACCATATGGCGGCAAGGGGTCAGGCGGGTAGAATTAGTCAGACACTTTCTTGGGCAACGTTGAATGTTTGAAGTGTAAAACCGCCTGTAAAAATAATAATATTGAGCAGAATAAGTCCAAGGCTAACTTCGTAGGAGATAGTCTGGGCTACTGCCCGAAGGGCCCCAATTAAAGCGTATTTTGAATTAGATGCTCATCCAGAGCCTAGGATTGAGTAAACTGCAAGGCTAGAGAGGGCAAGGATGAACAAGATACCAAGGTTAAGGTCAAATACAGGGTATGGAAGGGGTATTGGGGCTCATAGAGTAAGAGCGAGGGTGAGTGCTAGTATAGGGGTAATGATGAACAGTACAGGGGAGGAAGTGGAAGGACGAACGGGCTCTTTGATGAAGAGCTTAAGGCCGTCAGCGATGGGTTGTAGGAGTCCGTATGGTCCTACTACGTTTGGACCTTTTCGTAGTTGTATGTAGCCAAGCACTTTTCGTTCAAGAAGGGTAAGAAAAGCGACGGCTAAAAGAACGGGTACAATAAAAGTGAGGGGGTTGATAATGTGTGTTAGTAGTGTGGATATCATAGTTGAGGAGAGGATTTGAACCTCTGTCGAAAGGGCTTAGGTCTTTTGCAATTACCGGGCTCTGCCACCTTAACATGCCTTTCTCTCAGGCATAGGGGCATGCCCTATTGCCTACTTTAGTTGATTTCACTAGGTAGGGGGGAGGCGTGCCTTTGGCATGGGCCTCTTCTTTTCGGTCCTTTCGTACTAGAAAAGAGCATAGCATAGATAGAAACTGACCTGGATTACTCCGGTCTGAACTCAGATCACGTAGGACTTTAATCGTTGAACAAACGAACCCTTAATAGCGGCTGCACCATTAGGATGTCCTGATCCAACATCGAGGTCGTAAACCCCCTTGTCGATATGGGCTCTAAAAGAGGATTGCGCTGTTATCCCTAGGGTAACTCGGTCCGTTGATCGGCATTGCCGGATCTTTTTGGTCAGAAATTCTGTTTTCTAGAGCTGTGGCTCTCAGTTGTAGGAAAAGTGTTCCCATTCCACGTGGGGGTTATTTAATTCCCCGCGGTCGCCCCAACCAAAGACATCAGGGCAGGGCCCACTTGGTTTAGTCCTTTGTTCAGGGTGCTTAACGAGGGCTGCTTTTGTGTCTAAAGCTCCATAGGGTCTTCTCGTCTTATGAATGTATTCCCGCTTCTGCACGGGAAGATCAACTTCATTGACTGGAAAGAGGAGACAGCTAAGCCCTCGTTATGCCATTCATACGGGTCTTCATTTAAAAGACAAGTGATTGCGCTACCTTCGCACGGTCAAAATACCGCGGCCGTTAAACAAATAGTCACAGGGCAGGCGGGACCTCTTATTTTTGATTTACAAGAGGCGATGTTTTTGGTAAACAGGCGAGGCTTATATGTTTGCCGAGTTCCTTCTCTTTCTTTTAGTCTTTCCCTGGGGGCACACCTGTGTAGGGTTAACGGTTTATTATTGGAGGCCTTTCTGGTTGTTTGGTCTGCTTTCCAATGCCCTCTTTGTTTGGGGCCGTTAATGGTCGGTGGGGTGTCCGTTCCGATGTACATGTGTGCAGGGAGAGAGTCTCTGGCTCTCTTATTACTCATATTAGCATAATCACTCCCATGGGGGCATGGGACGGTCCATTATGGTTTAGGGGGGTAAGATTAGGTGATCAGAATAAGAAGGGGAGGTTGAATGTCCGAGCTTTAACGCTTTCTAAAGGGATGGCTGCTTTTAGGCCCACCAGAACATTTAGCTTTAATTATTATGATCTTTACCCGCCTAATAAAGTTGTGTCTTGATTCAAAGGGGCTGTACCCCCTTTGACTAACTCTCTTGGTTTCTTTAAGGTATCAATTAGGGGTTAAACTAGTGTGAAAAGAGAAGCCAAGAGGCTGAACTTCTATTCATTTCTTGGACAACCAGCTATAACTAGGTTCGGTAGGTTTGTCACCTCTACTCAAAGCTCTCTCCACTCTTTTGCTACAGAGACGGGTATGCCCTATTAATTAGGCTGTCTTGGAGTAGCTCACGTAGTTTCGGGATGTCAAACTAAAGTTCGCTTTGCTTGAGGTACACTTGCTAAATCATGATGCAAAAGGTACGAGCTTTAATCTCTGCTTTTTTAGACTTTACTGGGTTGTTTCATTTCTCTTTCAGCGTTCCCTTGCGGTACTTTCTCTATTGCGCCTTATGTCCTTTTCTATCGCCTATACTAAGGGGGAAAAATGGTTTGTTTAATTAAAATACTAGGGTATTTGGGGTTATTAACAGGGGCTTGTTGAGTTTGTTTAGGTGGGCTAGCTGTTGGGTGTCAGGGCGACCCGGCTTGCACGGGTGACTTCTCAGTGTAAGGGAGATGCTTTTCTATCTTAGCCACGCTCTGATTTTACCAAGTGCACCTTCCGGTACACTTACCATGTTACGACTTGCCTCCCCTTTTATGATTATTAGGTTTTAGTTAACTGATTGCGGCTTTTGGGGAGAGTGACGGGCGGTGTGTGCGCGCTTCAGGGCCAGTTTCAGCGGGACGCTCTATTTCCAGCTTACTGCTAAATCCTCCTTCAGATGTGTGTTTCAGTACATCATTCGTGTTCGCTGTGGTAGCGAATGTAGCCCATTTCTTCCCCTTCCATACGCTACACCTCGACCTGACGTTTTAGGTTGTACCAGCTTTGCTTACTATTAGCCCCTCACAGGGTAAGCTGACGACGGCGGTATATAGGCGGGTAAAACAAGGAAAGGTGAGGTTGAACGGGGGTTATCGGTTCTAGAACAGGCTCCTCTAGGTGGATCTAAAGCACCGCCAAGTCCTTTGGGTTTTAAGCTATTGCTCGTAGTACCCGGGCGGATAGTGGGTGTATAACACTATCAATGTTTAGGGCTAGGCATAGTGGGGTATCTAATCCCAGTTTGTTCCCTAGCTTTCGTGGATTCAGATTAGATTAAAGCGACTTTCGTGGTTGAACTTCCTGTTTTCGGTTACGTATAACAGTCTTGAAAATGTTTGGCTTTAGTATGATTTTTAACTTAACCACGCTTTACGCCGGTGTTTGTCAACTTGGGCCTCTCGTATAACCGCGGTGGCTGGCACGAGTTTTACCGGCCCTCTTAGCTTTAACTAAGTCAAGTTTTCACTTATGGCTTAATGTTTATCACTGCTGAGTTCCCTTGAGGGTGTGGCTAAGCAAGGTGTTGTGGGCTCAGTAGGATTGTGCCTGATACCAGCTCCTTGTTCCCGGGCGGGGAACTGTAGGGCATTCTCACAGGGGTGCGGATACTTGCATGTGTAAGTTTGGCTAAAGTTGATAATAAAGTCAGGACCAAGCCTTTGTGCTTGTGGGACTTTCTAGGGTCCATCTTAACATCTTCAGTGTTATGCTTTAGTTAAGCTACACTAGC